TTGTGTTCTTGAATCAAAGAAAAATAGTTCAAATTATCTTATATGTCTTATGTTGTAACTTCGAAGAAACTTTTCTATGAAGAAGGGGAATAATAATTTATTAATTTAGTCTTTTAGAAAAACTAAGAATAAGAAGATTGAATCAGAAATATCGAAAGATTTTTTCGGAGTCCAAAGAAAAAAATCGAATATGAAAGAAAAAGTCGGGGTCTGTTGTTTCAATTTCATCTCTATCGAATTTTAATATCAGAATAGTGAATATAGTCATGATTTAATGGGTTAGGTCCACTTACTTTTTCTTTTATTTAGTGATTTTGATTAGTGATTTTGAATCTCATTTGATTCAAATAATGGAAAATAGGAAAATTGGTTGATTTAAGAACCAACTTATCAGTATTGATTATTAATATTATTATTGATTCGTAATATAATAAAGGAATAGTCAACTTTTTTTTAATCATATGGACTAGAATATATAAGATTCTAATATGAATTCTAGCTAATAGTAATTCTAATAGTAATTATCATTATACTCTTAAAATACTCTTAATTATACTCTTAAAATACTCTTAAATACTGTTAACGTTTTAATTAACATATTATTAATTAACATATTATTAATAAACATAATAATAGTAATATCTTAAGATATTTTATATTTAATATGTTAATTTAGAATTTGATTTATTTAGATATGAATATTTATATATAAACTGAATTATTCAAATTCCAATTCCAAAATTTAGATAATTTAGTAATTTCTAATTTGAAAATGCATTTGAGAGTTTCTTACTTAAAATAAAAAAAAAAATTATTTGATTTGATATTTTATTAAAACTCAAGTGTCTACAATATCTCGATTCTCCCTTCAAATCAAATTAAGAATACTATCTCGTGAGTTTTATGAAGAAAGACAAAAGCCCCATATCGGATTTGAACCGATGACTTACGCCTTACCATGGCGTTACTCTACCGCTGAGTTAAAGGGGCCTTTTTATTTGAATTCCTGAATTAGGGACTAGCCGGATAAGATATACCTATGGAACTCGATTATATATCTAACTATCTAAACATATATTCTATATTATATAGAATATATAGTATAATAATTATATAGTATAGTATTAGTATCTATCTTAATATAGTAAATAATTACTATAGTAAAGTAAATAATTAATATAGTAAATAATCCATTTTTGTTTCTTAAAATCAAATGATTATTCTTTTAACTGTACAAAGGACACTTTAAATAGCTAATTCATACATGAAAAACTGGGTTTATCTAGTGAGTATTAAATAAACTAGTGAATATAAGAAAAAAAATGCTTTATTGATAGTGAAATGAAAGATCAATGCAATGAATCCTTTCAAGACCAAACCTAATTTAATTGACCACCACCATAACCAAATTCATTTGATTGATAGATGTACCTACAAATTTGACCTCGACCTAAGATATTTAAAGAAATCACTGATGAAAAGATTTAAGTTGTCACCTGAACTAAAACCAAATTCTTAAAAAAATTGGATAACTGGTTCGTTCATCTTTATCCCTCTTCCCCGATTTCCAGATTTATCATTTATTAATTTACTGGTTAAGTCTGAGATAGACATATCATATGCCTATATATCTTAACAATACAATGAGTGAATCAATGAAAAAAAAGAGGGCGAAATGAGATTTCGCCTCTTTGCTGGCTTGGTTTTCTGAGAGACCAATCACTCCCTGAAAGTATCTTTCCAATCTAATCATACAATTTCATTATATTGACAATTTCAAAAAACTCAGCATACTATGAACATAGTCTGCTGATAGTCAAGCAAATGTGCCCCCATCGTCTAGCGGTTCAGGACATCTCTCTTTCAAGGAGGCAGCGGGGATTCGACTTCCCCTGGGGGTAGGGTATTACGAAAGGAAGTGGATCATGAATTATTAATAAGTCTGAAATGGATTCTTCCTGGGTCGATGCCCGAGCGGTTAATGGGGACGGACTGTAAATTCGTTGGCAATATGTCTACGCTGGTTCAAATCCAGCTCGGCCCAATAATTCACGGATCCGCCATGAAATGATATAACACCTTTCTTCTCTCAAAATTAATGCCTGATACAGAAAAAAGTCCAAATTTCTGCTCTACTTGTTATTTATTTGATTTGCTTTCTTTTTTCGTACAAATTAGGATTAGGATCTTGCTAATAATCTAGATTCAGATCAGGATTTTTAAGTATAAAGTCTAAGAAAAAGAAAGAGGAATGGAAAGAAAAAAAGACTCGTTTTTCAGTGTCAGTGAAAGAGTTATTAGCAATCGATTTGGATTTGAAATAACAAAAAAAGATGCGATGACTATTAATCTAATCCTGCCCTGCCTTATCTTATAAAGTGGATATCCATGGAAATATCAATCAATATATTACCTGCCCCCCTTACAACGCGGCCATTCCAATTTCGAATTTAAATAGAAATATAAAGAAAGGGTTTGAATGAAATTCATAAGAATATGTATATTGTACACTTTATTTCATTTGTCTGGGATTGTAGTTCAATTGGTCAGAGCACCGCCCTGTCAAGGCGGAAGCTGCGGGTTCGAGCCCCGTCAGTCCCGACGGATCTAAATCAATAATTTAATACAAAAATACATCAATCTATCCATCCATTTTTTTTTATTGTCATTAATTTGGTATTGTTGTTTGTATGAAAGAGGAGACAAATAGGATAATTGAATTCCAAAAGCGTCCTATTCATTCAGGATTGGATTCCAAGAGATATCGTACTGAATTCGGGGCTTTTTTATTCTCGCGATCCGTCTATGTAATCTATGTAATGAATGAAATTGAATAGAGAACCATATCTTTATCTATAAGACATAGAGAAATGGAAATTTGTATTTGTACGATACAAAATGAATTTTTTTGCTTTGATAGAATCCTTTTACTCTGACAAGTATCTTTTTTTTTTTCGATTTGTGTAACCTCAATGAAAAATTTGAATTTGAAACAACCTATCTCATTCAAATTCAAATTCCACACTGAAGTTTTAATATAATTATATGCATCCCATTCCTAACCCAACCAAAGAAGATATTAATACAATAAAAAATAAAGATCAAACAAATAAAATAAAGATGCTACCTCTCTCAGTCTAAGAGAAGGAATAAATAATCTATTTTGAATATGGTAAGGTTTTCTATCGAAGACACAACAAACTCTAAAAAAAAAGTTAATTTTTCTATAAAAGGAATTTTGAATTTGGTAGAATATTCGATCTTTTTTTTTTTTTATTTTGACGTTTTCCTGGGAACTTGTCTTTATCACATTTTTGTTTTCTAATCCAATAAGATTAGATTCGTATCAGTAAAAGGAGTTTTGAACTTAATGCCTTTTTCTTGATTTGGCTATTTCACTTCTATTCTTTGTTTGGGTTTGTTTGTAACCAATATAAGTGTAAGGGCGATTATATTTAGATACTACTTTGTCAGATGATTGTACAAAAAAGACAATAGTTTTTCTTTATAGAAAAGAAAGAACGGCAAAAATGATAAGAAAGAAAGTCAAGAACTTCTCGATTGGGTTAAGAATCCTTTTTTGGAATTTGCTATGGATAAAAGATCTTTCTGTGTTATACTATTCCTTTTTCGACGACGAATCGATTTAATAACTCAGATATTGTTATTCAAAATATTACTCTAATTCGATATCATCGACTTGAAATCCACCCATTGAATTTCGAGGGGAAAGGTTGATCATTTCTATGGGATTAAATCCCGAAGTTATTGCGAAGTAAAGAAAAACGAAACGACGATCTTATGGAAGTAAATATTCTCGCATTTATTGCTACTGCACTCTTCATTCTAGTTCCTACTGCTTTTTTGTTTATAATATACGTAAAAACTGTTAGTCAAAGTGATTAATTTGAATCAAATTGGACTTCTTAGTTTTCATAAATTAAATGATTGCAAAAAAAAAATGGAAACAGAGTCCAATTTCGCGGCTTAGATGAAATGAGTGGACTAGAATCCGTAGTATTTTCTATAAGAGCGGAATAGTAGAAAGAACTATAATTATATAGTTCTTTCTATTATTCTATCGATTTTTTTTTATTTTAGTGTCTAAAGTTCTACTGTATAAAGATATAGAAGACTAATCTAGATATTCATTATAACTCTATGGAATGTCCATAACGTACCAATTCAATTTCAAATTGAAATAGTAAAAAAATAAAAAAGTCTTTGTAGAACGATCTAAATTACTACAGTTTTCTTTATCAACTCAATTCAATTAGTAAGTAGTACCTCTAGTCTAGAGTCCACTTCTTCCCCATACTACAAGGGAAAGGGAAAATGTAAAGACTACCATTAAAGCAGCCCAAGCGAGACTTACTATATCCATGTCAATTATGTCCCCTAGTTCTATGAATCAATTTTTCCATTATTATTCAATAATAATAGCAGAATGAATGGAGAAGAGTCAAAAAGAATAAAAAAAGAGGTTTGTCCAATACTTTTGCTGAAAGAAACAGTCCAAAAAGCCAATTAAAATGAATTTCATTTTAAGTATAAGACCCACTTAGATGATTGCTATTAGAATCGGAAAAGATTAAGTAAAAACAAAATACGTAGGTAAACCCTTGACTTAGACGTCTCAAGAAAATTTGAATAAGATGTAAATAAGACCTACTCTTTCTTTTGTTATTCTTCATTAAGTCAAAAGTCTAAAAATTGGGTCTTACCAAAACAAAACTAAAAGAAAGAATTTTTTTTTTACTCTATTTTTTTTCTATATTTGTCTATTTGATATGTAAAATCTGTAAAATTCTCCACTCAAGCGGTATTAGATTGATTGAATTCCTGAGTACTCACAAATTTACATAAATTCGTACCCAAAGTCTCCTCCGCCCCTTCCATAACTACTAATTGATTTCCTGTATTCCTATCCAATCGAATTCAAAATCCAGTGAGTAGACAATACATTAGTATTGTAAGGATTATTATCTCAAGTAAAGTATATCCAAAAGTATATCAAGATTTAGCAATTCGCGATTCTTTTTTTTTTTTTTATTTCATTTTTTATTACTACTAGAAACTTTCCTTGCATCCTAGATGCAAGAAATTCAAGAAATTACAGCACGTTAGAGAACCGAACCCCCAGAATGTTTTGAATCACAGAAGTAGCAAGAGTCCTTTTTCTTCGCGTGCTTCTGTTGGCAACAAATTGAACAAGTTAGATGAGGAAAATGGAATAAGGTATTTTGCGTCTTTTGTTGATCAGGCGGCACCCAGATTTGAACTGGGGAAAAAGGATTTGCAGTCCCCCGCCTTACCACTCGGCCATGCCGCCAAGGCACTCTCAAATACATGCGAAAATGCCCTTTTTTTTTGGGGGGGAGAGAGGGCACACTCCACTTCTTTTTTTTTATTTAAATCCCATTCCTTTGCTTAAATCAAAGAAATAAATCCTTCCTTTTTTGGTTGGATTGGATCTATCCCTTCAAATTCGTTTTGTATAATATATCAAAACACGTACTATCTAAATTCTTTCCCGTTTCTATTGAAATGAAAAACTAAATGTGACTGAAGTCACAAAAGGAATAGGACAAATTTGAACCAAAAATTATTTTCTGTGAATTCATGAACGAGTCTTGAATTTCAATCAAAAAGAGTATTTCCTTAATGCTATAAGTAAATTGAACTAGATAGAGATACGTAATTAATCTGAATCCGATTCATTCTTTAAAAAAAAAAATCTTTCTCAATTTCAATTATAACAACAATTATGAGTATATGTAAACCCCAGAACATAAATTCTTCGACAGATACCTAATTGAATAGCTTATCGTTCGATGAGTTCTATAGAAGATTTTCTAGTCAATGAAAACGAGTCAATGAAAAGGGAAATAGACAAAATATAAATTTGCATAGCACACAACATGTGCTGTTCAGAATAGAACTGGAAAGAGGCGATATATATAGATAGTTAGACTTCTATCTTATCCATCTATGTTTAATAAGCCTTCTTCTGTTATGTATTTCAATCTTTCAATCTATCTATTATATTATATATGAATATATGTATTTATTATATATTATGAATATAAATAATATATATGAATATAAAAAAATACGAACTCTAGTACAAAAAAAAGCACTCAAAATAGTAAAGGCATAGTATATCTTCTATTTGATTTTATTTCTCATTATTTGTTTGGTCTTTATTTCATTGAAGATATCAAGTTCAAAACTCTTTATTTGACTGGTATCCAATTGTATTGGAATATGAAATATCATAATAATGATAGAAATTGAATCACTTTTTTTTGTGTTGTTGCGCTATTCTATACAAAAAAAACTCCCTTACCTTAAGTCTAAGGGAAGTAGAATATCTGAATTCTTTTCCAGTTGTATCGCTTACAAATTCTATGCCAATTTGAGTATCAAATTCTCTTTATTCCTCTGTTCATATGTATTTCATAAGTGCCTATTCTTATCTGGAGTTAGAGAAAATTTTATGTGATTCTGTAAACAGAATAGAAATTCTATCATTGCCAGATCGATCCATAGAATTGCATTGCATGAAGACCGATCCAATAATGGAATTTCTTATTTTCAATAAAGGGAAATTCAAAATGCTGTTGGATAGAAATGAGGGAATGTCTACAATACCGGGATTTAATGAGATACAATTTGAAGGATTTTGTCGGTTCATTGATCAGGGCTTAAGAGAAGAGCTTTATAAGTTTCCAAAAATTGAAGATACAGATCAAGAAATTGAATTTCAATTATTTGTAGAAAAATATCAATTAGTAGAACCATTGATAAAAGAAAGAGATGCTGTATATGAATCACTCACATATTCTTCGCAATTCTATGTATCCGCGGGATTAATTTGGAAAACCAGTAGGAATATGCAAGAGCAAACAATTTTTATTGGAAATATTCCTTTAATGAATTCCCTCGGAACTTTTATAGTAAATGGAATATACAGAATTGTGATCAATCAAATATTGCAAAGCCCCGGTATCTATTACCAAACAGAATTGGACCATAACGGGATTTGGGTCTATACCGGAACCATAATATCCGATTGGGGAGGAAGAGTCAAATTAGAGATTGATAGAAAAGCCAGGATATGGGCTCGTGTGAGTAGGAAACAGAAAATATCTATTCTAGTGCTATTATCAGCTATGGGTTTGAATCTACGAGAAATTCTAGAAAATGTTTATTACCCTGAGATTTTCTTGTCTTTCCTGACTGATAAGGAGAAAAAAAAAATTGGGTCAAAAGAAAATGCCATTTTGGAATTTTATCAACAATTTACTTGTGTAGGCGGAGATCCAGTTTTTTCTGAATCCTTATGTAAGGAATTACAAAAGAAATTCTTTCAACAAAGATGTGAATTAGGAAAGATTGGTCGACTAAATATGAACCGGAGATTGAATCTTGATATACCCACTAACAATACATTTTTGCTACCAAGAGATATATTGGCAGCGGCAGATCTTTTGATTG